CCAGATCTTGATTTTTCATATATAAATGTAACTAATGTATCTCCTTCGTAAAGGATTTCCCCATAATGTCCATGAACAGTTGCTCCTGGAGTAGCCAAATAAGGCTTAGCTGATCGTATTACCACAGAGTCAACTTGAACAATTAGAACTTGACCCGATTTTAAATGCGGTCCTTTTTTTGCTATACATACATTTTCACAAAGAAACTGCCCAAGACTAACGATTGTAGATGTCTCTTCACAATAATTGTAATGGAGAAAATACCAATTCAAATGGAATGGATTCAAAATGATGTTACTGCATGAATAGGGATTATAAATTTGACCATTTTCATCCAGTAAATAATATTTAAGTATTTGAAAAATCTGTTTTAAATTGTCAAGTTGCAAATAGTTAGTTACCAAGATCTGATTATGGGTTATTAAATGGGAAAATAAATCAAAATTAGAAATTGGAAAGCCTGTTCCTAACGGGCCCAACGAATTACTAATTGGAATTAGGGGGTTCTTTTTGATTGATTCCTTTATCACATTGGGAGATTTTACATCGTTGAATGGGCCTATTCGAAAACAATTGGATGATGACAAAATTATCAAAGATTGAGATTCCTTATTTCGATTCAACAACGTATGGATAGTTCCTTGATTTGGATTAAGGGATTCTTGAATCCTTGCCTCGGAATAGGAATAAATGGAAGAAAACGGATTGACATTAGCGCGATCTGATCCCTTCTCAGAGATCAATCCTGAACCCGACAGATCGTTCCTTTTTCCGGTATAAGAAATAGGTGACTTCGCTAAGTCGATTCTTAGAAAATATCTAAGCAAACCATTTGTCCTTATTTCAACAAAGGAAGCACAGGCCTTTTCGATCTTTTTGTCTTGGTCCCAATTCAACACTAAAGAAGTCCGAACTAATTGAATACTTGTGTCCCAAATTTCAAGAATTGGATCGTAATAAAGGATATAATTGACAACTCGAAGTTGTAGATTATCACTTTCCTGCAAGAGATCCGGCGGGAAAAGTCTTCCTAAATTTATACCATCCGTTTTTTTATATGGGACTACAGGTTGAACCAAAACAAAATACTTTTTTTCATACCTGGAAAGTTTCATTCGTTGGATATAAAGCCAATTTTTCAATTTTTTGTATTCTTTGGAATTTGGTTTTCCCCCTCCTGGTGGTATCAATCGGAATGCCTTATTTGTCTTTCCAGGAAAATGGATATCTCCAGAAAAGATTATCAGTTTCATTTTTTCTGCTTTTTTCTTCACTCGGACCAATCCGCCTACCCGACTTCTTCTATTTAAAGTGATTTGTGTATCTGCCCCAATAATACTATTGTGCCGTACCATTATGGAAGAAGATTCGGCCAAAATGTGTACTTCCACGGGAATAAAAAAAAATGGATTTACTTCCTTTTGGTATTTTGGCCAAAATACCTTGGCTCCTCGATACTCAATCAAATCCTCTTCGTTGACGATTGAATTCAGTTGTCTAGTCTCATATTTAGTAAGTCCTGAGCTCTTTCTTATATATCGAGGATCATCGAAATAAGCAAGAATACTATTTCTACGGAGAATACCATTTATGGGGATTTCCATTGAGATACCTGAAGAAGGTATTAGTTGGTTCTCGCCTTCTTGAATCGATTCGAGTGGAATGATGAATCTATTTCTTCGCCTCTTTGCCAATAAATCAGAATTGCCGTCGAGAATGGCCGGATATCTGAGATTACAACGACCTGTACATGTCATTCGATTAAGTTCTGAATAATCAGGAATCCTATCTCCTGTTTGATTTTTACCAGAAAAATACGAACTAAAAAATTTGTGTCTCACTTGATTATTAGTTACTGAGGGGTTAGCAATATATCTTGGCTTGACAGAAAGAGAATCAGCGTTCATTTGATCTTGATCCTTGTGGATCGAACAGGGCCCTAGACTGTATCTCCAGGGCTCTCCTAATAATATCCATAAATGACTTGTTTTTGGTAAGAGATGAATATTGCCATATGTAAATTCAGGTGCATGGTACACATCAGTATTCCAGTGCATTTCGCCCTCTGAGTCAGAATAAATATGTTTTCGAACCTTCTCTTTCAAATTCAAAGTGGATGTTCTCGCACGAATCTCAGCAATCACTTGTTCTGATTCTACATATTGATCGTTTTGAACTAAAAGAAAACTTTTGGGCGGAATACACACATTGTGTATAATATCTTCACTCTCAATAGTTACATACAAGTCTCTAGAACATAGAAAAGCAGGATGTCCATGACGTGTACGTGTCGGATGAACCAAATCCTCGTTGAATTTTATTTTTCCATTAGAAGGGGCTCGCACATGTTCTGCAGTACCCCCTGTGAATACTCCGCCGGTATGAAAAGTTCTTAATGTTAATTGAGTGCCCGGTTCTCCAATAGATTGACCTGCAATAATACCTACGGCTTCTCCCAATTCGACCAGGTCGTCATGAGCTGGACTCCGGCCATAACATAATTGACAAATCCAAGATGTACTCCTACAAGTAAAGGGGGTTCGAATAGAGATTGGTTGTGCTCTAAAAGTTATGAATCTACTGACAAGTCCAACCCCAATATCTTGATTTCTAGTAGCAATACATCGCGAACCTATATATATATCATCTGCTAATACACGACCAATTAATGTTTGGATAAAAATCCTGTCCGCCATCATTCCATTTCGAGGACTTACAGAAATACCTCGAACGGTGCCACAATCTGTTCGACGTACAACAATGTGTTGAACTACTTCAACAAGTCTGCGCGTGAGATATCCTGCATCTGAGGTTCGGATAGCGGTATCCACAACCCCTTTACGGGCTCCGTAGCAAGAAATAATGTATTCTGTTAAAGAGAGTCCTTCGCGTAAATTGCTTTGAATGGGTAAATCAATCATTTGCCCTTGGGGATCCGACATTAATCCTCTCATACCTACTAATTGATGTACCTGAGAAGCATTTCCTCTGGCTCCCGAAAAAGACATTATATGGACTGGATTAAAAGGATCGGTCATCCGAAAATTAGGATTCATTTCTTGTCGCAAATATTCACTTGTGGCATACCATATTTCGATCGATTGACGTAATTTTTCTACCGCGTGTACATTCCCATAATGATGGTGTTTTTCCAAAATAAAACTTTGTTGTTCAGCGTCTTGAACTAGCCATCTTTTAGAAGGTATTGTTAAAAGATCATCAATTCCTAATGAAATGGATGCGGCGGTAGCTTGTCGGAAACCCAGAGTCTTTACTTGATCCAGGATATGTGATGTATATCCTATTCCATAGTGATCAATAAATCGGCTAATAAGTCGTTTCATGGCAGTTCCGTCTATCACTTTATTGTGAAAGACCTGAGTGGGCCGTTCTGCCATCAGTACCTCCATATTGCGCTGAGTAGAATTTGACAATGGGCTTGAGTCAGTGATTGGAAAACTTCCTTTTCTAGATCTTGATTCACGTAGAAATTCCGCAATTATGGTCCTAGTTAACCCGGAGAGACTCGAATTCCCGTTGGTAGCATAGAATTACAACAGCCCTGCCAAAACCCTTGTATGGCTTCTTCTATTTCTCGATAAAGAGAAATATGACCAAGAGTGGTTCGAATATATATATAAAGAATTTCTTTTTTTATACTTCGTACTATTAGATAGTGTCCATAAATCTCATAATAGGTCCCCACAGATTCATAGTGAATTTCGATGGGAGCTTCTCTTGCAGCAATAACGCGTTGATCTAGTCGCCACCGCAACCACAAAGGACTACCTAAATTGATTCGTTTTTGCCGATAAGCTCCAATTGCATCATAGGGATTACAAAAAAAGGGTTCTTTTTTTTTTGTATACTTATAGTTATTATCTTCATTTTGATAGTTTCTACGATTACATGGATTATACCTATTTACACAAATACCCCGACGATTTCCACTCGTTAAGACATAGAGTCCACTAAGCATATCTTGAGTTGGTGCCGAAATGGGATCCCCAATAGTTGGAGACAAAAGATTCATATGAGAAAACATAAGTAAACGTGCCTCTGCTTGAGCCTCCAAAGATAAAGGCACATGAACAGCCATTTGATCCCCGTCAAAGTCTGCATTGAAGCCCTTACAAACTAATGGATGTAAACAAATAGCACGTCCTTCCACTAAAACGGGGAGGAATGCCTGTATGCCTAATCTATGCAGAGTAGGCGCTCTATTCAGCAATACAGGATGGTCATCCAGAATTTCCTGAAGTATTTCCCATACAATCGGTTTTTTTTTCCGAATTTGACTCTTAGCAACTCCTATGTTCGAAGCAAGATGCCTTCTAATTAGGTCACGAATTACAAATGCCTGGAAAAGTTCTATTGCTATTTCGCGAGGCAATCCACATCGATGTAATGAAAGTGAAGGGCCCACGACAATCACGGACCGCCCTGAATAATCGACCCGTTTACCAAGCAGAGTCTCGCGAACTCTTCCTTCTTTGCCTTCAATTACATCTGAAAGCGACTTGTAAACTCTATTATGATCATCCCTCATTGGTTGTCCGCAGATTCCATTATCAAGAAGTGCATCCACGGCTTCTTGTAGCAATTTTTCCTGAGATATTATTAATTCTTCTGGCGTAGCTATACTTGTTGTTAATAGATCTGTAAGAGTATTATTCCGATAGATAATTCTTCTATAGATTTCATTAATATCCGAGGTCACTAGTTTATCCTCATCTATATGATAGATTGGTCTCAACTCAGGAGGGAGAACTGGTAATAGACACAAAACCATCCATTTTGGTTCTATATTTGTTCGAATAAAATGCTTAGCCAATTCTATGCGTCTAAGCAAAAAATCTTTTCTTCTTCCAACTTTTCGATCTTCCCATTCATTCCCTGTGGGTTCCTCTTCCTCCAATTCTTTCCATTCTACCAATGAATAGTCTATAATAATTCGTAAATCTAGATTGGCTAATTGTTGTCTGATAGAACCTCCCCCG